CTCGAGGCACTCTTTCTCTTATAGCGGAATTCCCCTTCACTTGCCAAACCTTCTTCTTCCTGGTCCTATCGAACCAGACACTGAATACCTGGCCTTACCCAAGCCCAAGTCTAGTTTCGAATCTAGTCTCGGCATCAATCCGTGAAAGCCTTCAAGCTCAATCCCTTCCTTCTAGGCTTCCCCGCTCTTTGGGATAGCAGAAATACTAAAGATCGTGGCATCCCTCAGTTCCTTTAGCACAAGCCATTACTTAACTAAATTACTTTTATAGTAAATACCTTCTCTTCCTCAAGCTAGTACCAAAAAGCCTATTCCGAAAGCCGTCTTTCAATGCCTGTGCCCCAAAAGAATGCTAGGTTCAAGGGTACGCACCTACTAGCTGCGAGCCTAAGATCAAAGGCAGTTCCAAAAAGGAGTTCCCTATTTCCAGCTTGATAAAGTTTAGTCTCAGTGCCAGTTGTAAGGTTAGGAAAGCCAGGTATGATGAAATCTTCTTTTCGAATAGGAATTGATTCGATGTTATTATTATAATATGAAGATTCAACTGAATATACTGTTTTCAAGAAGGAATCGCCATCACCAGTGGAAGTTGAACCCGGCGATCTCTTCCTCCTGAAGTATGGAAAAAGGAAGAAAAACCAGTCAACCACAGGGAAGGAAGGACAAGAAAGGAGGTATAGCTCAAGTTTCTTGCCTCTTCCTCAATCCAGTAGCGAGGTTTCAACGAGTTCTTTGTACGCGTGTAACGCCAGTGCCGATAGCCTCTTCCCAAAGTCGGAAGAAAGTATTTACAAGCATCAGCGGCCAGGCAGAAAGCCCCTGTTCCCTACGGAAAGGTTCGATAGCCACTTCAAAGATAGAGTAAGGGCGGATACTAAAACCCTACTAATTAATAATTAATTTAATAAGGCGGTTCAGACGTTTTATAAGACCTTTCTATCAGTGGTCCACTTTCATCCAGCTTGAAATAAACATCCCCGCCTCTCGTCTAACTCGAGTTGCTCCGCCCCTTTGGCAGTTAAAGTAGCTCGCTTCAAGAAGTAAGATCATATCATAAGGGAAGGTATGTTACGAGCAGAAGTTCTCTTTCTAGTGGAAGTAAGAGTAGCAAAGTTAGGACCGCATATAATAGGGGGTGCGAAAGAAATTAGATTCCCCAGAAGTTGTCCAGTTGGGAAAGCCAGAACTCTTGTAAACCCGCTTGATAAAAGGTAGTGGTAGGGACAGTCTCAGTACCACTAAAAGTGCGATAGTCCTTCAAGCAAGGGACTTGGGCAAACAAAGTCCTTACTCGTATTCCACCAACTACTCGTGTATCGTATAGAGCTTTTTCCTATCCTTTCTGCATAGACTTGCTTCGCACCTGTGTCCAAAGCCAGTTTTACTCAAGAGTAAGAATGATAAGGCATTTCGCAAGCTTGAATCCCTATAAAAAGCCCCTTAAAGCTTTAGCCTGAAAAGAAAAGTAACCTCCCCCCCCCCTCCAAACTATTCTAGACCAGTTTCAGTCCCAGCGAGTGAGTCAGTCAATCCTGTTCGAAATCTAGCGCCCGCTCTCGCTCCAGTATACGTGTAGGGGAAGCACCAATGAAAGTTCACCTTTATCGTTTCCTTTGCTCTTAGAACCGATTGGAAGGAAGGCAGTAGCTCCTCCTACATACGAGTAGGGATATTCTGAACTAAGGTATGATTCTATTTTATTTTCCTTTGACAGACAAAGTTCTAGTAGCTTATTCCATTTGTAAGGTTCGATGAAATCTTCTTAGATTCATCCTTTCCCAGTTCTAGTTATTGTTGATTCAAGCTCTCATCTCAAGTAAGCAAAAGTAGGGAATTGAAAGAAGTGGGCTCGATCAAAATAGAGTTTTATCCTATTCATTGCTTAACATTTCTAATCAATCAAGCCTCTCGCTTCAAAGCCCGTCCTTGTGTATCCTTCAACGTCTGTCCCAGCGATAGTATGGTCGCGAACGAGAGAAGACCAACCAAGCCAGCCCACGAGCGCTATTGATGTTCGAAAAAAGTATCAGTCCCAATTCGTTTTCGAGAGTCCCTGAAGCAAGGAAGCGTCTCTTTCCATAGCCCTTAATTAATGGTTTTTTTTTTTGACCCGTAAAGCTAGGAAGATTGCTTATGCGAGTAGGGCTTTAGCAGCTTTTTTAGATGTTATAGATAGCGGTTGAAGTTGAAACGAGAATAAAAGTATGTACGAGCGGAAGTTTTCATGCCAGCAAGTGCCTTTGTTTCGGGAAAGGCCAATACCCTTCTTGTAGTGTATAGTGGGGAATCCAGTTGAAGCTATACCGTAGTGGAGGTAGAGTTTAGTAAGTAGGCCTAGTTCCCTCCTTCCCATTTCATAACAAGTATAGCCAGCTCTATTGCAAGCCCGGACTTGTTTACCCGGAAATAAGTCCAATAATAAGCTAGCAAACCAGCTCCTGTCATGTGCGATAGTCCCGGAAGTACGCCATAAAGTAGTAAGCCAGCTAAGAAGTTATGCTTTTAGTCCGTTAGTGATAGTAGGAATGCCATTCAGCCAGTAGGAATTCATTAGGTCTTCCAAGCGAAGGAGTAGCAATCCGGTTCAAAGCCAGTAGTACGCTTGTTAACACGTATGGGATATAGAATCTTTTTCCTAGTAGGACGGTCTCAGTCCATGGCCTTTCGCCTCTGAAAGCGTCCTTCCTTCTCAATGCCCGGGCATCCATCCAATGCATTCTTTTCGATCTTGTACCCACGGTACACTGAACACCAACCCAATAAAAAGGAAAAAAAAACTACAAGCAACAGAAAGCTTTTTTTCTTTTTCTTTCTTTAGGATAGCTTCTCCTTACTGATCACTTACTTACAGTCCTAATTCATAATTTCTGGACAAGATTGTATTGGCAGTACCGGAACATGCCGCGTTGAGCTTGGTTCCGAGATTCTAGTCTACTTCCTTAATCCTAACATCAGCGCTTTCGGATATCACCTACGATATTTGTGATGAGTCTTTGGAACCTGATATCCTTCTTCTCACTTGTAACTGACTGACTGAACTAATAGGGTACCACTTTCCTTCATATTCTTTGCACAACCGTAACTAGCTTCCAGGTAGCTCTTTCGCCCCGCCATTCCTTCTTCTCTTACTTGCTTGTACCTGACTGCCGGATACTGTTCCTGTCCTGATTTACTGATTTCTCTTCTCTTCTTTGAATGCACGAGCATTCAAAGGTGGTTTACTTACTTGTTATAGTAAGGACCAACTGTAACTCCGCATTCATTAGCTCTTAAGCCAGTGAATGTGAATTACAGTGAGTAGCAAGCAAGCGAACGGAGCGTAGCATAGTTCGCGATAAGCTAGTCAGCAGGAATAGCGGCCTTTCCGCTGCTAGGTCTAGTCGGCAATTCAGCTGCTAGGATGAGGGACACGAACGCATTAAGAAAGCAAGTGAACTCCCTCTAAGCAGTACAGGTCCTTCTTTCGTTTCCGCTGCGAGGTCTTTCACCCCACGCCAACCAAAAAGGCAGGTTCATCAACCCCGCGAGGGTAATTATTTCGCTTCTAGAGCGCTCAGCCCTGTGTCAGAAAGAGATTGAGGGCACATTCCGGCTAAGAAAATGAGTGAAATCCGTTTTTGCATAGCTTGCATTCTCTTTATTCGCCAATGAACATCTACCTTTCGTCTGTAACGTGCATTTTTTGCTTTATTTAATGGATCTCGAACTTGAGTGAAAGCCAATGCGTTTTCCGAAAGGGGGTCTTGAAAAAAAAAGGCCTACCCCTTGGCAGGAGATGTTGAAGTTGCGCATGAAGTAGTCTCTATCTCCCGGTCGGAGACAAGGGATGGATGTCGCTAGGCTAGGTCAACTCTATCATTGGTTTAATTATCCCTATTTCGATCACTAGAAAAAGATATGTGCTACTACTATCCCGATGCAGCGAAGCTAGGTGGTGCTATTATGGCGGGGGAAGGGTCTACTTCTGCTCCATCGGAATGCTTTTGGTGGCAGGTCTTTCTATTACCGATATGGACCTCACTAGCGGGTCTCATTCTGTACCTAGGTAAACGATCTATATAACTAAGGTCAGTATATGAATCTGCTGCGTCTTTTATCTCTGGTGTTGGATCACCTACTCACTACTGCGCTGCGACAAGGACTGGAACTGCCTCCGCTTTTGGACCTTTGATTAATTAACATCTCTTTTGTTTATTGACCTCCTATTTCTTTGTATTAACCCTAAAAAACAAACTGGAGGTCAAATTCAGACTTTAGACTGCTGTTCAATTATTTCATTGTCATTCTCGATCTAACAAGAATGGAATCACGCTCTGTAGGATTTGAACCTACGACATCGGGTTTTGGAGACCCGCGTTCTACCGAACTGAACTAAGAGCGCTTTTTATTTTCATAATAAAAACATAATAATAATAAATTTTATGTGACCCCAATACATCTTGCATGCATAAGATAATTATATAATAAAGAAGCCCTTGGCATAGAAGCTGTGAAAGAATAGGCTGCTGGAGGAAGAACCGCCCAAAAGCGGGAGAGAAGCGGAACGGGCAAGTCAGCCAGAGCTACTTTGAGGGAAGCCAGCTCCTCATCTGACTTTGAAGGTCGGTGTCGAGGAATGGCATGGTCTCCGGGAGAAAGAAAGCCAAAGGAGCGAAAAGCACACCATCCTAGGTAAGCAGCATCTTTGAAGCGGCATCTCACTCAATATACGCAATTCTCAGATCTGTCTTTTCCGGCCGATTCCATGCCACTCTACTTTGGACCCTCTTGCAGGAGCTCGGACTGAGTCTAGTTTAGGTCCATCCGAGGGTTTGGACGTCACTTCTTCACTTTTCTGCTTTTTTTTTGGATGGGTGCTCTCCCCCGAGTGAAGGCATAAGCCGTAGACAGTCACTAGTTTGATCGCTATGCCATTCTCGGCAACGATGTGGTGATAGCTGATCGACGAGTTGCTTCGGTCTACCTTGTTGAATCATCTACATTGATTGAGGACTCGATGT